AAAACGAACACTTATAATAGGAAAATAAAAATATAATAATTTATCGTAATCAAAATTTATATTCATAGAACAAGGATAAAAATTTAGCCTAAAAAGAGTACTTGACGCGGATACGAATTATAAGATTAACTAAGGTCATCGGTCTAATGAAAAAAAACTCTTGATTTTAGTTAGTTTATTTCAATTCATTAACTAATTTTCAATTAATTAACTAATTCATTATGGGATTGATTGTTTTCCATTTCAATCAAAACAATTTATTAGTAAAGTTTAGAAAAATATGGAACTAAAATGAACTTTTTAGCAAGAAAGGATCAAAAATGACTGAGATCTTTTTTTATCAAACCACGTATCTTTTAACAGATTTATTACTAGTCTCATTCGAATTTGAAAATTAAATTTAGTTGTATTTTTTTCTAGTTTGACTATCAATTTATTAGTCAAAAGTACAATCCTGGTATTTTATTACATGTAAATCAAGTTATAGAATGCCGAAAATAAAGGTTTTTTAGATTCTTTTTTTATTTTATTAAGTTTGATTTGATTTTGATGACATGCAGATTCTAAAGATATAACTTTGAGAGATAAACAACGCGAACCAATAGTTCCCAACCAAAAATTAATTTTTGGTTTTATGGCATATTTTGTTATTTCGAGTCATTTTTGATCCAGTTTTCATGGATCTTTGACATATCTATATTTCTTTTTTATGAAGAGAATATTATATTATTTAGAGAAAAAATAGATAATGAATAAGAATATAATAATAGAACAATAGATGTCTTTCACATCCAACTATAACACTGAGTAACTTCTTCATTTTTAAATGGCAGTTCCAAAAAAACGTACTTCGATATCAAAAAAGCGTATTCGTAAAAATATTTGGAAAATGAAAGGCTATTGGGCGTCGTTAAAAGCTTTGTCATTAGGGAAATCTCTTTCTACCGGGAATTCAAAAAGTTTTTTTGTACGACAAACAAATAAGTCCTAAAATATTGGAATAATCCAAATTTGATTCAAAGTTCATATTAATATGAAATAGAATAGAATCTTAATGTTATGTCTAAAAGAATAATTCTTCTATTTTCTGAATTCTAAATCTAAAAATCTAAATAAAAAAATAAATACAATTTTGTATTTTTTTGTATGTTTTCACTCAGATTTTGGTGGTGGGGAGTCTTTTTTCCCCATCGACCTTTACAATTCCAATAAATAAAAATTTTTCTCTTTTTCGGGAAGGGCAGATTGTTGAAACTAATGGATTCCATGTTAAAAACTAACTTCTTAATTTATTACATTTAGCATATGTAATGGATTTACCATATATTTCCAATTGTCAGATCATCAATAAAAGAATCAATAAAAGAAGTTGATTGTTGAGATATTATTATATTATATACAATTTGCAGTACTCCAAATACAAAATAGTTTTAGATTCATTGAGAAAATTTCTTTTTTGTTTCAAATTTATGATTATGAAATCAGATAAACCAGAAATAATGATATGACAATAAGCGTAAAAAATGAAAAAAGTTTTTTTATTCTAGCGAGAGATTTCTATAGCTGCAAGAGTTCGATTTTAGAATCGCATAAACTACGTAAAAAGCCCTAAGATAAATGGACACTTAAAGAAAAATAAATGAAACCAATGAATCTTCAAATCTTCAAATTGACTTTTGAACTCATTTTTTTTATCAATTTAATTTTTACTAAAAAAACATATTGAATTGACTTGTTCAATCTCGACTATTGAATATAAATAGGCTATTATGAATTCGAGCAAGCCGCTATGGTGAAATCGGTAGACACGCTGCTCTTAGGAAGCAGTGCTAGAGCATCTCGGTTCGAGTCCGAGTGGCGGCATGCCATCTTCTAAACGAGATCCAATAGATCCTATAATAAAATAAAAATAAATTTAATTCCCAATAATTAATATTAACATGGGGGATCCCCACCTTTTTTCTTTTTTATGATATTTTCAACTTTAGAGCATATATTAACTCATATTTCCTTTTCTATTGTTTCAATTGTGATTACAATTCATTTGATAACCTTATTGGGCAATGAAATCATAAAACCAAATGATTCGTCAGAAAAGGGGATGCTAGCTACCTTTTTATGTCTAACAGGATTATTAATCACTCGTTGGATTTATTCGGGCCATTTCCCACTAAGTGATTTATATGAATCATTAATTTTTCTTTCATGGAGTTTCTCCCTTATTCATATAGTGCCCTATTTAAAAAAACGAAAAAATTATTTAACCACAATAACTGCCTCAAGTACTATTTTTACCCAAGGCTTTGCTACGTCGGGTCTTTTAAATGAAATACATAAACCCACAATATTAATACCCGCTCTACAATCGGAGTGGTTAATAATGCACGTAAGTATGATGATATTGAGCTATGCGGCTCTTCTTTGTGGATCATTATTATCAGTAGCACTTCTAGTCATTACATTTAGAAAGATTTTTTATAGTTCTAAAAGTAATAATTTA